ATAACGAAAGATCCAATATTTAAAAATTGTATCGAGAATGACTGGAAAAGTGGAAACAAGACCAGATATAATTTGGTCGTTATGAACAAATCCAAAATCTTTGTAGACATAGCCAATCATAAGTTCCCAACCATGGGGTGAATGAAATCCTATACATAAATCAGTTAATAAAAGAATAGAAAAAGCTTTTATTGTGTCACTTAAGTTATATAGGAATTCTTGAACCCAAGAGTTAAGAATAACAAGTTCTTCATTACGCAGAATAGAATAACCACTGAAAATAATGAAACAGATTATATTTGTCGATAAGTTCAAAATCGTATGGATATGATCCTCATTGTGTATACTGATCAATTTTATCGTTTCTTTGTGGATTCCGATACGAAGTGTTTGTAGATCTCTTTCCGGGTCTTCTTTTATCATTTCTTCCAAGAGTAAGAGTTCTTCCAATTCTATGAATTTTTCGAGAATACTCTTTTCTTGAATATCAGTCAAAAAAGTTTCAGATTGCCTAGTATTCCACCAATTAGTAACCCAAGATTCAAGACATTTATTAAATGAGAGAGAGATGCACCAGGGTAAAAATACTATAGATGTAAGGTATAGAAGAGGAAGAAATGATTTTTTTTTTGCCATTTTTTCATCAGTGAATTGGAATTGTTAATGAACTCACCTCATCCGTCGACTTTATGTGATCTACTATTTTTTTTCCATCAACCATAAGTTCTATTACAAGGCAGCTAACCTATGAATCTATTCCCTACTTTTTATTTGTTTTTTATTTGTGATTCAGTAGTTAGTCCTTGAATCTAGAAAGAATACAGAAATAGAACAAGAGGCCACTTCGAATTCGAATGAAGAAATAATTAAAAAACTCTTGTTTCCAGATATCTCCATTGAGCAAATTCGAAGCCCTTTTCGATTAATCTCTGAAAGAACCACTTCATAAATGAATATTATTCGGATTTCGAACCAAAGGAACTCCCCTTCTATCAAAATCGAAAATATTTCGAAAAAAAAAATTCCCTAGCTACCCTTACAGTAAAAATGGAGACAGATTTATAGTTATGAAGAATATTGTGATGCCATGATTAAAAATGAGTGGAAAAACAAAACCTTTTTGTCCGACAAAAAGGTTTTGTTTTATGGCCGTTCCGTATACGTATACTTTGGCTCGAATGAACGTTTTGAAAAAATTGATAGCTATGTGCTATAGAAAGAAAACAGAATTCTTGAATTTTTTACCTGCCACTGAGAAAGAATTTATTCTTCCAGCTCATTTCAAAATACTTCAATTGGTACGCGCAAGAAATAGGCCAATTCGGCCGCTTTTTGCTCAATTTCTCGCGGAGTCAAATTCTCATCACTACGCGTCAAGGGAATGGCCCCCTGTCCTTTGATTTCCATATAAAGGATACGACGAGAAAAAATACCCTCTTTAACTTCTATTCTGATGGACTGAATATCTTTCATACGGAATTGGAGGAAGATACGACGATTTTTTCCAGGAAATCCCCAACGAAAAATACACACTATTCCTTCTTTTCTATCAAATCGATCATAGCCACTACCCACATTCCACGAAATTGTGGACCACAAATAGGAACTAATAAAGAGACCCGCGATACCGTAGAAAGACATCACGATCCCTTGTGGAAAAAAATTGATTTGCTGAGACGGAACTAAAAATATCAAATTCTTACCGAGATAACTGGAAGTTCCAACCAATACGAATCCTAATGAACCTAAAAAAAGGATAAAGGCCCAGCAGAAATTACTTATTTTTCGAGATCCCACTATAAGTTCTATCCATATATGTTCTGATCGCCAACTCATACTAGATCTAGTTGCATTTTATTGGAATTGAGAAAATAAAATAGTCCAAATGGATTTGACTTTCCTTTTTTGTATTTCCGAAGTAACTCTCATCAACTAGCGCCATTCGGATGTAACCCTTTAAGAGGAATTGATAGAATTGGTTAGGGCTAAAATAATAGCATTCACTTTATATGATCTCCCATAGATATCTACACCCATCTAGATACATTGACTTTCCGTTTCAGATATCCACCTCGATCCCGATCTATTTGAATATAGCCATAACTCATTTACGCATACACAAAAGCTCCCTCATTTATATTTGGAGGAAGTCATATGTTACGCCATATTCGATTAAATGGATATTCGTGTTATCTATATCTAAGTCTTAAAAAAAAAAAACAGATGAGATTGGGACCCATCGTATCTAAACAATCTTGTTTTTTTGAACATAAAGAAATAAAGAAGCCATTGCAATTGCCGGAAATACTAGGCCTACTAAAGGCACAAAAATAGAGGGTAAGTTGGAAGTTGTCATAGAATGGGTACCTCGATGTAATATTTGTACCTGTTATAAAGATATCTTATAATAATTATAATTCGTCTATAATTATACTAAGTATATCTAAGTGAGTATATATAATAAAGAAATGCAAGGAATGTCTAATTAAAGAATGTATAA